CTAAAATTGATCATTGTTCCTATACAATTCGAACTATTCATGGAATATTAGGCCTAAAAATTTGGATATTTGGGAACGAGGAATAATAGACTTTTTTTTTTTTTATCTTGACATTCTGTCCAGTGATAGAACAAAAAATTCGAAATTCTTTCTGTTTTTTTCCTTTTTGCATTAAATCAAATAAAAATAAAAAATTCTAATTCTATAAGGTTGAATAAAAAATAGATTAATTTTACTTTTGATATAATTGCTATGCTTAGTGTGTGACTCGTTAGTTTTTTCTTTAGAGTTTAAAGCTGGGCTTCAAAAAAAAAAAACGGACTCCCACTATGAACTTAATAACTATATAAAATAAACGAAAACTAATAACCAACTTATTGCTTCGTATTGTCGAGATCCCTCAAAACAGTCACTATATGATTGAATGACTGAATCAATCATATAGTTGTAACAACTGAAATTTTCATAAAAAAAAAAATCTTATTATGGATTTTAAAGAAAAAAAATAAAGGGATGCGGATAAATGGAAAGGTGATAGAAAGAGAGAACAAAAATATCAATGATAGATGATTCCAATATGTATATGTATGGTCTATGAATCACCTCATAAAAGGCAGTGTGATAAAGCATTAATATTGATATATTAATTAATATTGATATATTAATATATATAATAATACAAATAATAAAGTATAATATAAATAATAAAGAGCCCTGGGTTAATAGAAACTGAGGAGATTGACTCGGGAACAAATTTTGTTGGGAGCTCCGTTGCAGAGTTCAGGCCTAACCATTAATGGAGAAGCTATAAGAACGACGAAACCTGTGACTATATAAGATTCTACTATTAAAATCTAAATAAAATAGAAAATAAAAACGAATCCTAATGATTCATCGGACGGGATAGCGGAACGAACCAAGAACAAATTGATTTACTCTGAAAGGTCATGGATTGATCCTACGAATGAAGCAGGAAAGAGTCAATATCCGCCCGCGAAACCCTTATTTATTTATTGTATTACAATATTGTCTTGACTCGATAAGAGTAAAAAAAAAAATAGGGATTCGTTATAAAAAATAAGCATTATTTATAAATATACACATCTAGCCATATATGGAGCTTCCTATGTAATAAATGAAATATCAAAAAATCCCATTATTTAATTTAGTGTACTAATTTTGAAATAAATATGTATCTGTATCGAATCTTTTCATTCGCGAGGAGCTGGATGAGAGGAAACTCTCATGTCCGGTTCTGTAGTAGAGGTGTGATTAAGAAAAAACCATCAACTATAACCCTAAAAGAACTAGATTTCGTAAGCACCATAGAGGAAGAATGAAAGGAATATCTTGTCGGGGCAATCGTATTTGTTTCGGCAGATACGCTCTTCAGGCACTTGAACCCGCTTGGATCACAGCTAGACAAATAGAAGCAGGGCGAAGAGCAATGACACGATATGCGCGTCGTGGTGGAAAAATATGGGTACGTATATTTCCAGACAAACCTGTTACAGTAAGACCTACGGAAACACGTATGGGGTCGGGGAAAGGATCTCCCGAATATTGGGTATCCGTTGTTAAACCAGGCCGAATACTTTATGAAATGAGTGGAGTATCAGAAACTGTAGCCAGAGCAGCTATCTCAATAGCTGCGTGCAAAATGCCTATACGAACTCAATTTATTATTTCAGGATAGGGATATAGAACTAAAGATAAACAAAAGGGGTATTGAGAATGAAAAAACAACTGCGGGTTTATTTATTTCTAGACAAACACTATTTCTTTTTTCCTCATTCTTTGCATTGAAATAACAGATTCAAATAAAAATGATATGATTCAACCTCAGACCCTTTTGAATGTAGCAGATAACAGCGGAGCCCGAGAATTGATGTGTATTCGAATCATAGGATCTGGTAATCATCGATATGCTCATATTGGTGACATTATTGTTGCTGTAATCAAAGAAGCAGTGCCCAATATGCCTCTAGAAAGATCAGAAGTAATTAGAGCTGTAATTGTACGTACATGTAAAGAACTCAAACGTGACAACGGTATGATAATACGATATGATGACAATGCTGCGGTTGTCATTGATCAAGAAGGAAATCCAAAGGGAACTCGAGTTTTTGGCGCGATTGCTCGGGAATTGAGACAGTTGAATTTTACTAAAATAGTTTCATTAGCTCCTGAAGTATTATAAATACTAGTAGATGAAACTATGATATAGTTATAGTAGGATATCTGAAATGGATTAAATTAGTAGATTGTGTTTCACGCATATACTTTTACTAATTAATAATTGAAATTGAATAATTCAAAATAAAAAAACATGCTGATTATATTAAAATTAAGAAGCACCAATAATTAGAATTCGTCATGGGCAGAGACGTTATTGCTGATATAATAACTTGTATAAGAAATGCTGACATGAGTAAAAATGGAACGGTTCGAATAGCATCCACTAATATCACCGAAAACATTGTTAAAATACTCCTACGAGAAGGTTTTATTGAAAACGTTCGGAAACATCAGGAAAGTAACAAAGATTTCTTGGTTTCAACCTTGCGCCATAGAAGGACTAGGAAAGGAATATATAGAACTATTTTAAAACGTATCAGTCGACCCGGTCTACGAATCTATTCCAACTATCAAAAAATTCCTAAGATTTTAGGTGGAATGGGAATTGTAATTCTTTCCACTTCTCGAGGCATAATGACAGATCGAGAAGCTAGACTAGAAAAAATTGGAGGAGAAATTTTGTGCTATATATGGTGATCTTCCCCCGGTATCAAAAATTGATTCATGAAGGTTTAATTACTGAATCACTTCCCAACGGTCCGAGTCCTTTTAGATAATGAAGATCTAATTCTAAGTTATATTTCAGAGAGGATCCGACGCAGTTTGATACCGATACTGCCGGGAAATAGAGTCAAAATCGAAATAAGTCAGTATGATTCAACTAGAGAACGTAGAATTTATAGACTCCGCAACAAGGATTCGAGCGATTAGATGATTTTTGAAAAGATTCCTTTGGTGAGAGATACAACTCGAAGTTAAAAAATAAAATACAAGAGACTTATTTTCTTCCAAGGAATAGATTCAAAATTCAAGTAAGGAGTGAGAAATATGAAAATAAGAGCTTCCGTTCGTAAAATTTGTGAAAAATGTCGACTGATCCGTAGGCACGGACGAATTATAGTGATTTGTTCCAATCCGAGACATAAACAGAGACAAGGATAATCTTTCTTTTATAAGATTTCTCAAAGAAAAAAGGGCCATGTAAAAATAAAGGATCCGCTTTAACATGAAATGGATATCTCCGTATCTTTCTGTATATTTCTGATTCATATTTATGAGATGAAAAAATATGATAAAACCTATACCAAAAATTGGTTCGCGTAGGAATGGACGTATTGGTTCACGTAAGAATGGACGTAGAATACCAAAAGGGATTATTCATGTTCAAGCGAGTTTCAACAATACTATTGTAACTGTTACAGATGTACGAGGTCGGGTGGTTTCTTGGGCCTCCGCCGGTACTTCTGGATTCAAAGGCACAAGAAGAAAGACACCCTATGCCGCTCAAGCCGCTGCCTCAAACGCTATTCATACTGTAGTGGATCAGGGTATGCAACGAGCAGAAGTTATGATAAAGGGTCCTGGTCTCGGAAGAGACGCAGCATTACGAGCCATTCGTAGAAGTGGTATACTATTAAGTTTCGTACGTGATATAACACCTATGCCACATAATGGATGTCGACCTCCTAAAAAAAGACGTGTGTAAAAATAAGAATTAAACGGATTGCAAGAGAAATAAATGATTCAATGATCTGATCAAATAATAATATTTAGTATGGTTCGAGAGGAAATAGCAGGATCCACTCGAACACTACAGTGGAAATGTGTTGAATCAAAAGTAGACAGCAAGCGTCTTTATTATGGTCGTTTCATTCTGTCCCCGCTCATGAAAGGGCAAGCGGATACCATAGGTATTGCCATGCGAAGGGCTCTACTTGGAGAAATAGAAGGAACATGTATCACACGTGCAAAATCTGAGAGGGTGCCGCATGAATATTCTACGATAGTAGGTATTGAGGAATCGGTACATGAAATTTTAATAAATTTGAAAGAAATTGTATTGAGAAGTAATCTGTATGGAGTTAGAGACGCATCCATTTGCGTCAGGGGTCCTAGATACGTAACCGCTCAAGATATCATCTCACCACCTTCCGTGGAAATAGTTGACACAACACAGCATATAGCTAACCTGACAGAACCGATTGATTTGCGTATTGGATTACAAATCAAGAGAGATCGTGGATACCGTATGAACCCCACAAATAACTCTCAAGACGGAAGTTATCCTATAGATGCTGTATCCATGCCTGTTCGAAATGCAAATCATAGTATTCATTCTTATGGAAATGAAAAACAAGAAATCCTTTTTCTAGAAATATGGACGAATGGAAGTTTAACTCCTAAGGAAGCACTTTATGAAGCTTCTCGTAATTTGATTGATTTATTTATTCCCTTTCTACATGGGGAGGAAGGGGACATTCATTTCGAGGGAAAAAAAAACAGGTTTACTCTACCCCTTTTTACCTTTCAAAATAGATTAACTAATCTAAAGAAAAACAAAAAAAGAATTCCGTTGAAATGTATTTTTATTGACCAATCAGAACTGTCCCCCAGGACCTATAATTGTCTCAAAAGGTCCAATATACATACATTGTTGGACCTTTTGAGTAACAGTCAAGAAGATCTTATGGGAATTGAATATTTTCGCACAGAAGATGTAAAACAGATATTGGACATTCTACAGAAGCATTTCGCAATCCATTTACCTAAGAATAAGTTTTNATTTTAAATCTATTAGAATTTTTTCATATTCTTTTTATTAATTTTATTAAAGATTATTAAAAAAAAAAAGAAAAACTTCATTTTTTATCTTCGGCACACGATCCGTATTTTCGCAGAATAGATCATAATAAAATTCATGT